GAGCCCCTTGTAAGGCTTGTTGAAAAACCCGTTGTCGAACTTGATTAATTGCTCTTTGTTGTTCAAAATGAATGGTTTCATTTTTGTAATTTTCTAACTGTTCCAAAGTCTTAGAAGTTGCATTAATCAAATTCAATTTTTCTCGTTCTATTTCAGAGTATCCAGTCATTCGAAATTGATCCGCTTCTATTTCTACTTTCCGTAAGCGGGCCCGGGCTTTTTCTAACTGGTCTAGGGCCCCCTCGCGTAATTCTTCTGAATTTTGAATAGTCTTCAAGATCCTCTGTTTTCGATTATCTAATAAATCACTTAACACTCCCCTTCCAAAAAAAACCAACACACCAAGCACTACGCTTAGATTTATTAGATTGGTTGCAAAAATATCAGTATTAAACCCGAAACTCCCGGCGGATGGCCAATAACCCAAGGAAAGGAAAGGATCGGTTACATTTTTCATATGATCTCCGCTTTCTTATAGTTATAGCTTTCTTATAGTTATAGATAGACTACTTATTTTTATTTCTATTCTTTTTTTATTATGAATTTCCCTATTTCTAAATAGAAAATACTAAATTGAGTCAAAAAATATATTGATTTAGAAATGGATTTTTTTTTTTCAATTGGAAATTTCCAATTATTGGAAATTTCCAATAAGCTTGATACTTATTCGATTCAAATTAGGTATCAGGTCTTATACAGATCAGTTGCGAAATACCTCATTTGTTATAATACAATTGCAACACTTCCTAAAAAAAGTTCGTACATTGGACTAAGAGGGTAAAGGAAAAAGTGAGTTGGATCCTCATTCTTAAACCAGCGATTTCCGTAGGTTGTTGTTCCTAAGTAATTAAATTGTAGGAGTTAAATATTAAAAGAATTCGAAAAAACAAGATCAGCAAATCTACGGAAATAAATAAAAATATGTGTTTTTAGGATTAAACAAAAGGATTCGCAAATAAAAGAGCTAATGCTACAACCAACCCATAAATTGTTAAAGCTTCCATGAAAGCTAGACTAAGCAATAAAGTACCCCGTATTTTTCCTTCCGCCTCTGGTTGTCTCGCGATCCCTTCTACAGCCTGTCCCGCAGCAGTACCTTGACCAACCCCAGGTCCAATAGAAGCAAGCCCGACGGCCAATCCAGCAGCAATAACGGAAGCGGCAGAAATCAGTGGATTCATGATAAGTTCCTCGCGCCAAAACAAAAATAAAGAAATAGTTAATGATACAATCACCCAATATTCAATTCACAATTACAGACGGAATGGATAGGGTTTCTATTGAAATGCCTATCTAAATTCATAATAGTAAGACAAATTAGATATATCTTTAGTTCATATATACCTAGTTAATGTCTAATATCACATATACATGTTTTTCCCCATACCGTAAACCAAATATTGTATTTTTATTGTATCTTTAAAGTCATCGGGATTCTCGAATCGTTCTTCGAAAGATTCACAAGAATTGTCTTATAGCAATTAGATTATATACACCTAGTTCGACCCCCATTCCTACACGAACCGATCTATATCTTTTTTTCTCGTTTTTTGTAAACCCTTACTCTTCCCTTTTTATCATCCCACAGAGATAGGTCCAATCAATTTAAATGGACCCTTTTGTTAGGGCAAATCGTTCTATAGAAATATATATTCAGTATTTGATTGATCTAAATCCGCGTAATTTAGATTTAGTTTAGTATTTATTCCATTTTTTTTGGAGGGAGGGTTAATTGATAAATTGAATAAAATCGACTGAAATGAGAATCATTTTCTATACCATCTTTTTTTAATTGTACATCGTAAACAAATCCAATAAAAATTATTACTTAGATTACCACTCTTAAATATTTATATTTAATATTGGAATTAAATAAACTAAATGGAATTAAATAAACTAAACACTAGAAAGAGAATATTCATTGGGGGGGTATAAATAGGCAAACAGAAATTTTAGTAAAAAGATCTTTTAGATCTCTTTACCCCCCCCTTTTTTTTTACAACTAAAAAAATATCGTAACCTTTTTTACAATTACTCTAGATCGTCTATATCTTTATTTATACCTTGTTTGTATATTTATCTTCCCTAAGTGGATTACCTTAAACAGCGCATACATTGCGTCAGGCTAAGCTAAAAACGACTGTGTCGGAAACTAGTCAATGATGACCTTCCATGGATTCGCCTATATAAGCCGCAGCTAGGGTTGCAAAAATAAGAGCTTGAATACCGCTTGTAAATAATCCAAGGAACATGACAGGTATAGGAACTACTAAAGGTACTAAAGAAACAAGAACAACAACTACTAATTCATCAGCTAAAATATTTCCGAAAAGTCGAAAACTAAGCGATAACGGTTTTGTGAAATCTTCTAAGATGTTAATAGGTAAAAGGATTGGGGTTGGTTGAATATATTTACCGAAATAACCCAATCCTTTTTTTGTAAGGCCCGCATAAAAATATGCTACTGACGTAAGTAAAGCTAAAGCAACGGTCGTGTTTA